GGCATAAATCTAAATTTCAATCATCTCAGAAGGCTCGACTAAAAAAAACAAAAGGAGAAAAAAATGATTTTTGTTTTTTAACAGTTTGGGGACTGGAAACTGACCTACCGTTTGGTTCTGCAAAAAAAAAGCCTTCTTTTTTTGAACCTATTTTTAAAGAATTAAAAAAAAGAATCAAAAAATCCAAAACTAAGTCTTTTCTGGTTTTAAGGATTTTCAAAAAAAGAGCAACAATTTTCCTAAAAGTCGCAAAAGAAATTAAAAACTGGATTATCAAAAACTTGCTTTTTCTAAAAGGAAAAATAAAAAACCTTTCAAAACGAAATCGAATTCCATTAGTTGGCCTGAGAGAAATATATGAATTAAATGAAACTAAAAAAGATTCAATAATGAGTAATCAGATGATTCATGAACTATCTGTTCAAAAAAAATCAATAGAGTGGACAAATTCTTCACTCAGCGAAAACAAAATAAAAAATGTGATTGATAGAATAAAGACAATCAGAAATCAAACAGAAGAAATTTCAAAAGAAAAAGAAAACCTAGCTAATAGTTGTAACAAACCGCGTTATGATTCTAAAATAATTGAGTCATCAAAAAAAAGTTGGCAGGCATTCAAAAGAAAAAATACCCGGTTAATTCGTAAATCGGTTTTTTTTTTTAAATTTTGCATTGAACAACTGTCTATAATTATTTTTCTAGGTATCATTAATATTCCAAGAATTACTACACAACTTTTTTTTGAATCAACAAAAACAATTCTTGATAAATATATTTACAAGAATGACAAAAAAGGAGAAAAAATTAATAAAAAAAAAAATACCATTTATTTTATTTCGACTATAAAAAAATTAATATCCAATAAAAAAAAATTAAGTTCTGACCTATGCTCTTTATCACAAGCATATGTATTTTATAAATTATCACAAATTCAAGTTAGTAACTTTTCTAAATTAAAGGCTTTTTTTGAATATAACATATGCCTAACATCCTTTTTTGTTAAGAATCAAATAAAGGATTTTTTTCAAGAACAAGGAATCTTTCATTATAAATTGAAAGATAAAACCCTTTTAAATTCCGAAGTAAATCCATGGAAAAACTGGTTACGAAGTCATTCTCAATACACTTTACCTCAAATTGCATGGGCTAGATTAGTAACCCAAAAATGGAAAACGAAAATAACCCAAGACTCTCTCGTTCTAAATCCAAGTTTAACCAAAGTGGATTCCTATGAAAAAAACAAATTTGATAATTACAAAAAACAAAAATTTTTTGAGGCCAACTCGTTTTTTAATCCAAAACATAATTTAAAAAAAGATTCTATATATAATTTTTTTTGCTACAAATCTATTCATTCTACAGAAAAAATTTTTGATATGTCTATAGGCATTGCTCTAGATAATTGTTTAGTCTCTTGTTTTCTAGAAAAATATAATCTTCGGGGTATAGGGCAAAGTAGGAATAGAAAATATTTGGATTGGAGAATTCTCAACTTTTGGTTTACAAAAAAAGTAAATATTGAACCGGATACCAAGAGTAAAAAAAAATATATTAAGACTAAAGTTCAGAATTATCAAAGAATTGATGAAATAACTAAGACGGTTCTTGCCAATCAAAAAAGTTTCTTGTTTGATTGGATGGGAATGAATGACGAAATACTAAATCATCGTATAACAAATTTTGACTTTTTTTTCTTTCCAGAATTTTTATTATTTTCTAATATATATAAAATGAAACCGTGGGTCATACCAATTAAATTACTTCTTTTCAATTTTAATGAAAAAAAAAATGTGAATAAACGGATCACTCTAAAGAAAAAAGGTTTTATACCATCAAACGAAAAAAAATCCTTTCGATTTTATAATCTAAATAAAGAAGAAAACGAATCGGCAGGTCAAGAAGAGCTTGAATCAGATAAAGAAACAAAAAGAAATCCTGAATCAGCTCTATCAAACCAAGAAAAAAACATTGAAGAAAATTATGCAGAATCGAAGATAAAAAAACAGAAAAATAAAAAACAACCAAAAAGCAATACCGAAGCGGAACTTGATTTATTTCTCAAAAGGTATTCGCGTTTTCAATTGCGGTGGAATTGTTTTTTTAATAAAAAAATTCTCAATAATGTAAAAATATACTGTCTCTTGGTTAGACTGAAAAATCCAAACGAGATAGCGATATCTTCTATTGAAAGAGGAGAGATGAGCCTAGATATTCTAATGATTGAGAAGAATTTCACTTTTGCAAAATTAATGAAAAAAGGAATCTTGATTATTGAACCTGTCCGTTTGTCTGTAAAAAACGACGGACAACTTATTATATATAGAACCATAGGGATTTCATTGGTTCATAAAAATAAACACAAAATAAGTAAAAGATACAAAAAAAAAAGCTATATTGATAAAAAAAATAATTCTGATTTCCTTGTCCCTGAAAATATTCTATCCCCTAAACGACGTAGAGAATTTAGAATTCTAATTTGTTTCAATTTAAAAAAAAAAAATGCGAGGGATAGAAATTCAAGATTTGATACGAATATTCAAAACTTGACCACAGTTTTGCATAAAAAGAAAAATCTTGATAAGGATAAAAATAACCTAATTAAATTAAAATCCTTTCTTTGGCCCAATTTTCGATTAGAAGATTTAGCTTGTATGAATCGCTATTGGTTTAATACTACTAACGGAAATCATTTCAGTATGATAAGAATACATATGTATACGCGATTTCAAATTCATTAATGATAGATCCTTTTTACTAGATTTTTACTATATATAATATATAGTTACGGTATATGAAAACAATTGTATGCACAAATATGAGGGATTGTTTTAAATTCAATCTTTATACATGAGATTCATTTAATCAATGACATAGATACCAATCAGAGCAGATCCATAAATAAATTAACATAACAGAATCCTCCTTTTTTAGATCAAATTTAGACTTTTTTTTATAAAATTAAGAATTAAGAAGTTGATAATTAAATTCGGATCCTTGTACAAAAAAATTACCATTATTATTACTGATCAGTAAAATTCATATCTTTTAATTCATATTAAAAAGGGAAGGATTTCTTTTTATGATAAAAAATACATTCATTTCATTTCAAGAAAAAAAAGAAGAAAGCAGGGGATCTGTTGAATTTCAAGTATTCAGTTTCACTAATAAGATACGAAGACTTACTTCACATTTGGAATTGCACAGAAAAGATTATTTATCTCAGAGGGGTCTACGAAAAATTCTGGGAAAACGTCAACGACTGCTGGCTTATTTGTCAAAAAAAAATAGAGTACGTTATAAAGAATTAATAAATCAGTTGAATATTCGGGAATTAAAAACTCGTTAAATTCCAAAATTGTGAATTAGTTAATTTTTTAGATCTTGAATTTTTTGATAAACTTCTTTTTCAGCAATCTAATTCATGCCAGAACGAATCAAGGAAAAACTTATGAAGAGACCAGTTACAGGAAAAGATCTTATGCTAGTCAATATGGGACCTCACCACCCATCCATGCATGGTGTTCTTCGCTTAATTGTTACTCTAGATGGTGAGGATGTTGTTGACTGTGAACCCATATTAGGTTATTTACACAGAGGAATGGAAAAAATTGCAGAAAACCGAGCAATTATACAATATTTACCGTATGTAACGCGGTGGGATTATTTAGCTACTATGTTTACAGAAGCAATAACAGTAAATGGACCAGAACAATTGGGAAATATTCAAGTTCCTAAAAGGGCCAGCTATATCAGAGTAATTATGCTGGAATTGAGTCGTATAGCTTCTCATCTGTTATGGCTTGGCCCTTTTATGGCAGATATTGGGGCACAAACCCCCTTTTTCTATATTTTCAGAGAACGAGAATTTGTATATGATCTATTCGAAGCTGCCACCGGTATGAGAATGATGCATAATTTTTTTCGTATTGGAGGAATAGCGGCTGATTTACCTTATGGTTGGATAGATAAATGTTTAGATTTTTGTGATTATTTTTTAACAGAGGTTGTTGAATATCAAAAACTTATTACACGAAATCCTATTTTTTTAGAACGGGTTGAAGGCGTTGGGATTGTTGGTGGGGAAGAAGCAATAAATTGGGGTTTATCCGGACCAATGCTACGCGCATCCGGAATACCATGGGATCTTCGTAAAGTTGATCGTTATGAGTCTTACGATGAATTTGAATGGGAAATTCAGTGGCAAAAACAAGGAGATTCATTAGCTCGTTATTTAGTACGACTTAGCGAAATGACAGAATCCATCAAAATTATTCAACAGGCTCTGGAAGGACTTCCGGGGGGTCCCTATGAGAATTTAGAAAGCAGAGGCTTTGATAAAAAAAGGAATCCAGAATGGAATGATTTTGAATATCGATTCATTAGTAAAAAACCTTCTCCTACTTTTGAATTATCGAAACAAGAACTTTATGTAAGAGTTGAAGCTCCAAAAGGGGAATTGGGAATTTTTCTCATAGGAGATCAAAGTGGTTTTCCTTGGAGATGGAAAATACGACCACCGGGTTTTATTAATTTGCAAATTCTTCCTGAACTAGTTAAAAGAATGAAATTGGCTGATATTATGACGATACTCGGTAGTATAGATATAATTATGGGAGAAGTTGATCGTTAAAATGATAATTTATGCAACAGAAGTACAAACTATAAATTCTTTTGTTAGTTTGGAATCTTTAAAAGAGGTCTATGGACTCATATGGATATTTGTCCCTATATTTTCTCTTGTATTGGGAATCATAATAGGTGTACTAGTAATTGTGTGGTTAGAAAGAGAAATATCTGCAGGGATACAACAACGTATTGGACCTGAATACGCCGGCCCGTTGGGAATTCTTCAAGCTCTAGCCGACGGGACAAAACTACTTTTCAAAGAAGATCTTCGTCCATCTAGAGGAAATACTCCTTTATTTAGTATTGGACCATCTATAGCAGTTATCTCAATTTTACTAAGTTATTCAGTAATTCCCTTTAGCAATCACCTTGTTTTAGCGGATCTCAATATCGGTATTTTTTTATGGATTGCCATCTCAAGTATTGCTCCGATTGGACTTCTTATGTCAGGATATGGATCAAATAATAAATATTCTTTTTTAGGTGGTCTGCGAGCTGCTGCCCAATCAATTAGTTATGAAATACCATTAACTCTATGTGTTTTATCAATATCTCTACGTGCGATTCGTTGAAACATAAACATTTTATTCCGTTTCTTCGAGACGAATAAGTTAAAAAACGGAATATATATATTTATCTTTCGGGTTAATCTTAATAAAAAGAATTTGATAGTTATATATGAGTGAAAAAAAACTGCTCAGAAATTAGCAGTAAAAAGAAAAATTGAGTCTCATTTCCTATGTACAAAGGTTAAACGGAAATAAACATAAGCGTAAGAATCGCTTTACCCCAAGGTTGGTTGATTAGTCATCCTGGCTTGAAGCGGGTTAAAAAAATATTAACCGTATGACGTTTTCACTATCAGTTATATAGATTACCATACATGTATTACAAAGTGAGCGGCAATTAGGTAAAAATGCGTGGATGGTTAGAAACACCAAAATACACAAAGAATTTGTAATAGAGATTAACCAAATTGAAAAGGATATTTATGCATAACATAAGATAACAAAAAAAGAAGGTTAATTGGGGCTTGAAATTAGTAGAAATGATCAGACAGTACTCCCCAAGATTCCGATTCAGAGTATGCTCCCATCCACCGATAAATGTAATGACTATCAGAAACGAAATAATCCTTTATTTATTTTTGAAGTCCACCGACTTTTTGTCTAAAAAAGAAAGAAGAATAGGAACGAAACAAGGATATTTATTTTCCTATATTTCGAAAATAAAATAGAATTTCTGTCATGAATAATAAACTAATAGGATGTCTAATTCTTTTTCGTAAGTGAAAACCACGATGGGCTGAAATACCTATTTTTATTTTTACCAGGAGTGTTTTATTAAAGGATTAAGTTATTACTCAACAAATAGAAATTAAAATTTGTAAGGGATGAGATGAATTCCGAAGCGCTTTTTTATTCTTAGAATTTGAGCAGACAGAATTCCATTGGTATAATTTGGGACCCCAGATATATTTCTATTTAATCTATTTTAGAACACATCATATCCATCTAAATAATACTAATCTGGTCCTTAGATTTATTTATCCCCCGAGGAGCCGTATGAGGCGAAGACCTCATGTACGGTTTTGTAATAGCGGTGAGAATAGTAATGTTAGCACCGACTAGAATTATCTAACAGTTTAAGTACAGTTGATATAGTTGAGGCACAATCAAAATATGGTTTTTGTGGATGGAATTTGTGGCGTCAACCTATAGGTTTTATCATTTTTCTAATTTCTTCCCTAGCAGAATGCGAGAGGTTACCGTTTGATTTACCAGAAGCGGAAGAAGAATTAATAGCAGGTTATCAAACTGAATATTCCGGTATCAAATTTGGTTTATTTTACGTTGCTTCTTATCTAAATCTATTAATTTCCTCATTATTTGTAACAGTTCTATATTTAGGCGGTTGGAATATTTCTATTCCATATATATCTATTCTGGAGCTATTTGAAAGGGATCAAATTTTTGGAACAACAATTGGTATCTTTATTACATTAGCTAAAACTTTTTTGTTCTTGTTCATTTCTATCGCAACCAGATGGACTTTACCTAGGCTAAGAATGGATCAACTATTAAATCTTGGATGGAAATTTCTTTTACCGATTTCCCTTGGTAATCTATTATTAACAACTTCTTTCCAACTCTTTTCACTCTAAATTGAAAATGAATCCAACATATTCATTACTTGTTTTAAACAAGAGAAAGAAACAAAGATCAAATTATTCATAGATAATTACAATATGCTTCCTATGATAACCGGGTTCATGAATTATGGTCAACAAACTCTACGAGCTGCAAGGTATATTGGTCAGGGTTTCATGATTACCTTATCCCACACAAATCGTTTACCTGTAACTATTCAATATCCCTATGAAAAATTAATAACATCGGAACGTTTCCGCGGTCGAATCCATTTCGAATTTGATAAATGCATTGCTTGTGAAGTATGTGTTCGAGTATGTCCTATAGATCTGCCTGTTGTTGATTGGAAATTGGAAACTAATATTCGAAAAAAACGATTGCTTAATTACAGTATTGATTTTGGAATTTGTATATTTTGTGGTAATTGTGTTGAGTATTGTCCAACAAATTGTTTGTCAATGACTGAAGAATATGAATTTTCAACTTATGATCGTCATGAGTTGAATTATAATCAAATAGCTTTGGGTCGTTTACCAATGTCAGTAATTGACGATTACACTATTCGAACAATTTTGAATTCACCTCAAACAAAAAATGGGTAAACCCATTAATTTTATTAAAAAAAGAATGTAAAACTGTTGAATTATATAAAGAATTTATATAAAAACTTGTATTTATAGAATAATATTAAGTATTAAGACTCATCCTTTTACTTTTAATATAATATTACTTTTAATATAATATATTCGTAATTACTTTCTTGAAATAGATAGGTTGAAAATAGTAGAATAAAAAAAGCGAAACTGTCTAATAACTGTATCTACATCAATTCATATCCATTAGATTCTAATTTCACTCTATTAGAAACATATTAAAAATAAATTCCCCGGTTAAATTAATAAGGTCATGAAAAGGATTTCGATTTTTTTATTTTTTTTAATAATATAATGGATTTGCCTGGACCAATACATGATTTTCTTTTAGTTTTTCTGGGATCCGGTCTTCTAGTAGGAGGTCTGGGAGTGGTATTACTTCCCAACCCAATATTTTCAGCCTTTTCCTTAGGATTTGTTCTTGTTTGTATATCTTTATTGTATATTCTAGCAAATTCCCATTTTGTAGCTGCTGCACAACTCCTTATTTACGTGGGGGCCATAAATGTTTTAATCATATTTGCTGTGATGTTCATGAATGATTCAGAATATTCCACAGATTTCAATCTGTGGACTGTTGGGAATGGAATTACTTCATTGGTTTGTACAACTATTCTTTTTTCATTAATTTCTACTATTCTCGATACGTCATGGTACGGGGTTATTTGGACTACAAGATTAAACCAGATTTTAGAGCAAGATTTAATAAGTAATAGTCAACAAATAGGAATTCATTTATCAACAGATTTTTTTCTTCCGTTTGAACTCATTTCAATAATTCTTTTAGTTGCTTTGATAGGTGCAATTTCTGTGGCTCGTCAATAAAAAAGGTTCTAATTAGTAAAGACTAAAGAAAACTTTGTGTATGTTATGATATTTTTTTTACGTTCATTCAATTCAATTTGATTTAATACTATTGCATATTTTAAATATCAATTTTTATATTTGATATATATTTGAAAATTTTTTCCCTGATATCGTTTTTATTCGTACTTTGTTGTTATATTCTAGTTGTTTGTTGTTATATTCTAGTTGATTGAATCCGGTAAATTTTTTTTATTATTTATATTGAAATGAATCAAAATTGATAAGGAGTTGCTCAATGATACTCGAACATGTACTTGTTTTGAGTGCCTATTTATTTTTGATTGGTCTTTATGGATTGATCACGAGTCGAAATATGGTTAGGGCTCTTATGTGCCTTGAACTTATACTCAATGCAGTTAATATGAATTTCGTAACATTTTCTGATTTTTTTGATAATTCCCAACTAAAAGGGGATATTTTCTGCATTTTTGTTATAGCAATTGCAGCCGCTGAAGCAGCTATTGGATTAGCTATAGTCTCGTCAATTTATCGTAACAGAAAATCAACTCGTATCAACCAATCGACCTTATTAAATAAGTAGCATAAATAAAAAAATTATAGGTTGAAATTTGGATATATGATAGGTTATGACTTACTAGATTATATTTGTGAAAATCTAAGAAATCAAAGTATTTTAGCCCTATTTTTTATCAATTGAGCCAGAATTCATTAAAAAAATTCTATTAAAGGAAATCATTGCTTCATCTAGTATTTTAATAAATATATCATTTAGTTATAAGTTTACTAGATTGAAAATTTAGGACATTCAAAAAACTATAGATCCTATGTCACATTCAGTAAAAATTTATGATACCTGTATAGGATGTACTCAGTGTGTCCGAGCATGCCCTACAGACGTATTAGAAATGATACCTTGGGATGGATGTAAAGCTAAGCAAATAGCTTCTGCTCCAAGAACCGAGGATTGTGTTGGTTGTAAGAGATGTGAATCTGCCTGTCCAACGGATTTTTTGAGCGTTCGAGTTTATTTATGGCATGAAACAACTCGAAGCATGGGTCTAGCTTATTGATACGTTACCGAAAATCTCATTTGAATAAATTTGGAATACATTTTATTTTTTTTATTGACAAGTACTCGTACTCAAAAAAGTTCAATTATATTTTTTTATTTATATATTTTTTTTGAGTACGAGTTCTTTGGACCTGGTGTATCTTGTCTTTACCACGAATGATTTTCCTTGGTTAACAATAATTGTTGTTTTTCCAATATCTGCCGGTTCATTAATGTTATTTCTCCCGCATAGGGGAAATAAAGTCAACAAATGGTATACTATATGCATTTGTATCTTAGAACTTCTTCTAACGACCTACGCTTTTTGTTATAATTTTAAAATGGACGATCCATTAATTCAACTGTCCGAAGATTATAAATGGATCAATTTTTTTGATTTTTATTGGAGACTGGGAATAGATGGACTTTCTATAGGAACGATTTTACTGACGGGATTTATTACTACTTTAGCTACTTTAGCGGCTTTTCCAGTTACTCGGGATTCCCGATTATTCCATTTCCTGATGTTAGCAATGTACAGCGGTCAAATAGGATCATTTTCTTCTCGGGATCTTTTACTTTTTTTCATCATGTGGGAATTAGAATTAATTCCCGTTTATCTCCTTTTATCCATGTGGGGTGGAAAGAAACGTCTGTATTCAGCTACAAAATTTATTTTATACACTGCAGGAAGTTCTATTTTTTTATTAATAGGAGTTTTAGGTATAAGTTTATATGGTTCGAACGAACCAACATTAAATTTAGAACTATTAGCTAATCAATCCTATCCTGTCACACTCGAAATACTATTTTATATTGGATTTCTTATTGCTTTTGCCGTCAAATCACCGATTATACCTTTACATACTTGGTTACCTGATACCCACGGCGAGGCACATTACAGTACCTGTATGCTTCTCGCTGGAATCTTATTAAAAATGGGAGCATATGGGTTGGTTCGAATCAATATGGAATTATTACCTCACGCCCATTCTATGTTTTCTCCTTGGTTGATGGTAGTCGGTACAATTCAAATAATTTATGCAGCTTTAACATCTCCCGGTCAACGTAATTTAAAAAAGAGAATAGCCTATTCTTCTGTATCTCATATGGGTTTTATAATTATAGGTATTGGTTCTATAACGGATCCTGGGCTTAATGGAGCTATTTTACAAATAATCTCTCATGGATTTATTGGCGCTGCACTTTTTTTCTTGGCAGGAACGAGTTATGATAGAATTCGGCTTGTTTATCTTGATGAAATGGGTGGAATGGCTATCTCCATTCCAAAGATATTTACAATGTTCACTATTTTATCGATGGCTTCCCTTGCATTACCGGGCATGAGTGGTTTTGTTGCAGAATTAATCGTTTTTTTTGGAATAATTACCAGCCAAAAATATTTCTTAATTTCAAAAATTTTAATTATTTTTGTAATGGCAATTGGAATGATATTAACTCCTATATATTTATTATCTATGTCACGCCAAATGTTCTATGGATACAAGTTAATTAATGTCAAAAACTTTTCTTTTTTTGATTCTGGACCCCGAGAGTTATTTCTTTCAATCTCTATTCTTCTACCCATAATTGGTATTGGGATTTATCCTGATTTTGTGCTCTCATTAGCAAGTGACAAGGTCGAATCCATTTTATCTAATTATTTTTATGGATAGTTTTCAGGAAATAAAAAAAAAAAGTAAATTGAATTATAATAAGAAGTCTTTGGTCTTTGTATTGTGAGAACCTTTTGAATCATTGTACTACTTGATTCAAAAGGTTCTTGATGATTTACTACTAAAAACGAAATTAGATTTCTTAACTTATATGAAGTTATATATGGATGCTATTCTTTTTTATTTGGATTCCTTTCTTTTTTGGTTAATGTTTTAGTTAATTCGATGTAAATGAACCATAACTATGTAAACCTATTCCTAAAAGATTTACGCCAAAATAGCATATCCAAATTAAAAGAAAGCCTATCGAAGCAACAATTGCAGAATTTATACCCCGAACATTTCTATTTGTTTTAATATGTAAATAAATTGCAAATATGGTCCAAGTAATAAATGCCCAGGTTTCTTTTGGATCCCAATTCCAATATGAACCCCATGTTTCATTAGCCCATACAGCTCCTGAAAGAATGCCGACGGTTAAAAAGATAAATCCAAGACTAATAATACGAAAACTCCAATAATCTAATTGTTCAATCAATTGATACCTATAATAATTTCTAGAAAAACTAAAATTAATGTTTTGTTGTAGTAAAATAGAATTTCTTTCGTTTATGTAGTACAGTACATCAAAAGAAAATAATTCATTTAATAAAAATTTTTTTTTCATATTCTTTTTCCAAAAAGTAGATCCGACTTTGCGAAATGTAATGACTAGAAGAGCTATTGATAATAATGATCCGCATAACAGAGCGCCATAGCCTAATATCATCATACTTACGTGCATCATTAACCACTGGGACTGGAGAGCTGGTACTAATATTGCAGACTGAGGCATTTTGTTTAAAAGACCTGAAGTAGCAAAACCCTGAATAAAAATAGCACTTGGCGCGGTTATTGCGTTTAAGTGATTTTTTTGTTTTTTATTAAAATAGGAAACCATATGAATAATTGAAAAAGCCCACGAAAGAAAAATTAATGATTCATATAAATTGCTTAATGGAAAATGTCCTGAATAAATCCAACGCGTGAATAATAATCCTGTTATACCAAAAAACGTAATTACGATTCCTTTATCTGATGAATCAAAAAATCCTATGATTTCATCTAAATTAACTAATAAAGTTAAAAAATAAATTGTTAGTACAATTGAAACGACCGAAAAAGATATGTGAGTTAATATATGCTCTAAAATTGAAAAAATCATAAAAATTTTGTTAAAAATTAATAAATTAATACTTAGGTTTTACCCGATTTTAGAAAAAAAATCGGGTATTAATTTGATTATAAAACTTATAATATCTCTTTTATAAGATCTTATGCCGCTACTCGGACTCGAACCGAGATGCTTTAGCACTGCTTCCTAAGAGCAGCGTGTCTACCAATTTCACCATAGCGGCAACTTGTTCAAAACAATACTAACAAGTTTTTACTCAATCGTCCAGATTAAAATTTAAATAAAGAAGCCAATTCAATGGAATTTACAATTGATTTCATTAATAAAAAAATGCTTTTTCTAAAAATTAAAACTTTTCCAAAATCCTTAGAAATTTTTAATAAAATAAGATTTGCCTAAGTTGCTCAAGAGAAATGAAAAAAAAATAATTATCAAAATATATATTTTCATGCATCTTTTTATTTTATATTGTACAAACATAAGATTTTTTGATCACTTAAAAATCATATATTATTATTTATTTTTATTATCTAATATTCACTTATTGTGGATAGATGCTTTTATAACTTGGATTCCAAGTAAAGAATAGAGTAAAGAATAGAAGAATTCAGCGAAATAATAATTCCTAAAGGTATAAAGTAAAAAATTTTTCACTTAAATTAATTAATTTCAAGAACCTATTGATTTCGCTTAAAGATCTTGTATTTCCTCGTTAAGAGGAAATACAAGATCTTTATTTATTATTGCATCAAGTTTTTGTTTTTAAGTTAGGCTAATTCTAATTATTCTAGTGTTTTTTATTTATTTTGTTGTACAAAAAAACTTTTTGAATTACCTGTTGAAAGTGATTTCCCTAAGGAAAACGCTTTCAACGATGTCCAATATCCTTTCCTTTTCCAAATTTTTTTACGAATACGCTTTTTCGAGATAGAAGTACGTTTTTTTGGAACTGCCATTCAAAAATGAAAAAAGTTTTTCAGTGATATAATTGGATGTCAAAGACATTTATTATTCTATTCTTTCGTACTCCATATCGAGTGATTTTTTTCTTTCAAATTTTATTATATATTATTTATTTTTAAAACAAAAAAGGCTTTTCAAAGTTTAAAACCCAACAGTTTTTTACCCTTTTAATAAAAAATTTTTTTAATTTCATGTTTGAAATCCGTATGAGAGTGCTCATTTAATTAATCTATACTGATAGATTATATTATAAAAAAAATTATGAAATTTCTTCACTTCATATGTGAAAAAAAAATATCGATTATAATAATATTTCTTGCAAAAAAAAAAGCTCGCTTAGTGTACTGGAAGACAATCACTAAATTCCATAATTAAAATTCATTCCTTAATAATTCTAAATAATCAAACTCCAATAACTTTTTTAGGTAAAGTTTTTTTATTATATAATTAATATTAAGTAATTTTTTGTCGTGTAAATCTTTGTTCTATTCTTAATATATGTATATAAATTATTGTAATACGGAATTATAATTCACTTTTTCTATATCTGCATAAAATCACAATTTTATTTAGTAGTAATAAAAAAAAGACAAATGGTTTTTTTGACAGTAACTTAGTAATATTATTTAATCACTTCTAATTTTTTGATTTGAATATATATTTCTTTTCAAAGGTTTATGAAGGATTATACTGATTCGAAAAAATTGCTATTTAGGTTTGAAATAACGTGCTTTTGTATTGTCCCCTTTGAAAAAATATATATATATACAAACCAGTGAATAAGAAATAATAAATTTAAGAATAAAATAAAAAGGATTTTTTATTTTATGGAACATACATATCAATATTCATGGATCATCCCTTTCATTCCACTTCCAGTACCTATTTTACTAGGAGTTGGACTTCTACTTTTTCCGACAGCAACAAAAAACCTTCGACGTATGTGGACTTTTCTGAGTATTTTTTTGTTAAGTATAGTTATGATCTTTTCACTCTATCTATCTATTCAACAAATTTTTATAAGTTGCATTCATCAAAATGTATGGTCTTGGACCATAAATAATGAAGTTTCTTTTGAGTTCGGTTACTTTATTGATCCACTTACTTCTATTATGTCAATATTAATTACAACTGTTGGAATTTTGGTTCTGATTTATAGTGATAATTATATGTCTCATGATCAAGGATATCTGAGATTTTTTGCTTATATGGGTTTTTTTAATACTTCAATGTTAGGATTAGTTACTAGTTCTAATTTGATCCAAGTTTATTTTTTTTGGGAATTAGTTGGAATGTGTTCGTATTTATTAATAGGTTTTTGGTTCACACGACCTATTGCAGCGAATGCTTGTCAAAAAGCTTTTGTAACTAATCGTGTAGGGGATTTTGGTTTATTATTAGGAATTTTAGGTCTTTATTGGATAACTGGCAGTTTCGAATTTCAGGATTTGTTCGAAATATTCAATAATTTAATTTTAAATAATAGAGTAAATCTCTTATTCCTTACTTGGTGTGCATTTCTATTATTTCTGGGTCCTATTGCTAAATCTGCACAATTTCCTCTTCATGTATGGTTGCCTGATGCCATGGAGGGCCCTACTCCTATTTCGGCTCTTATACATGCTGCTACTATGGTAGCGGCGGGAATTTTTCTTGTAGCTCGTCTTCTTCCTCTTTTTATAGTTATCCCTTCTATAATGTATATAATATCTTTGATAGGTATAATAACAGTACTCTTAGGAGCCACTTTAGCTCTTGCTCAAAAAGATATTAAGAGAGGTTTAGCCTACTCTACAATGTCTCAACTGGGTTATATGATGTTAGCTCTAGGTATGGGGTCTTATCGATCCGCTTTATTTCATTTGATTACTCATGCTTA